TAGCCCTTCCACTGGAGTGTCTACTAACTAGGCCTTGAATTCGATTGGCACTTTTTTTCTTTTCTATTCAGTAACCTTAGTCCTAGTCAAGACTAGACTAGTTTACGATTGTTTAAAAGACAGAATCGGGAGAGGGTAAGGATTAGATCAAATGGGGAATGGAGGTCTGTGATTGTGATGGATAGCGATCCGTCTTGATTCCCTATTTTTATGCCTTTTATTTAGTAAGGTCGAAAAAAGAAACACTGGATATTTTATTATCTTACATGTTCTATTAGTAACATCCCCTCGATACTTGGAAGGACGTTACTACCTGTTGTTATTTTGCTTGGGCTTAATGTTTCCCGATTCTACTAGAAATCATATTAAGAATAAATGGGTTTAGGGAATTAGTTCATCAACAGTGTTGGTGCAGAACACCCCCCCCTTTTTTTGACTCTGCACCATTGATTCCACTATTATTAGTGAGCAATAATGGAATAATTCCTGCATATTCATAGAGATAGGGGACACAAGTCACATGGATATAGTAAGTCTAGCTTGGGCTGCTTTAATGGTAGTCTTTACATTTTCCCTTTCACTCGTAGTATGGGGAAGAAGTGGACTCTAAGGGTACTACGAAATTGAGTTCGCTTTTTTAACTGTCTAATACTCAAAAAAAATAGTATGGTAGAAAGAAATATATGACTCTTTTCTTTCTACCATACTATCCGATCTCATAGAATACTGCGGATTCTAGTCCGCTCATTTCATTTAAGACGAAAAAGAAAAAAGGGAATCCTTGCTAAGAACTCCGAAGTCAAGTTTCATTCAACTTAATTATTTTGACTAACTGTTTTTACATATATGATAAGTAAAAAAGCAGTAGGGACTAGAATGAACAGTGCAGTAGCAATAAATGCAAGAATATTTACTTCCATAATCTCATCTTTCGTTTTTTTTTACTTCACAATAACTCGGGATTTAATCCCATAGAGATGATAAACCTTTCGCCTGTAAATTCAATGGGATGAATTACATCTCGATGATAATGATATTGACTCGGCCCAATATCGTGACTAACAATATCTGAGCTAGCAAATCGATTCACCGTCCAGAATTGTATAACATAAGAAGATCTTTTATCCATACCGAATCTTTCTAATCAAATAAAAAATGCCCTTTTTTTTCATTCTTTTTCGAAAAAAACTCTAGCCTTCCGGGTACAAGCATCTAATGAAATATCATCTAACTGCGTTTCCGCTTTCATTGGTTACAAATACAAACAAAGAATCGAGGGGAAATGGAAAGAAGGACAGGGTTAAGTTCTAAATTATGCTCCGTTTTTTTAATGATCTAAAAATTATGCTCCTTATCCCTCTTTCATCGCCCCTTTCATAGAAAAGGGTATGTCGGGACTGACGGGGTTCGAACCCGCAGCTTCCGCCTTGACAGGGCGGTGCTCTGACCAGTTGAACTACAATCCCCCAAAAATAAAAATAAGGTGTTAGGGATTAATTTAATCCTTTTATTATTGCCAAAACGATTGAGAATCCATCGTTCAATGAACAAAAAGAGTCTTTTAGGTTCTTTGCTCTTTTCTTTAGACTTACAGATCGTGATATGAATCTAGATTATTTAAAAGATCAGAATTTATGAGAACAAAAAAGAGGAGTATATCTGAAAGTTTTTTCTTATTCTTTCTATAGCTAGCTATAGGATTATATAATGTGATCTTGGCTCAGCGAATCCTTGGGCCGAGCTGGATTTGAACCAGCGTAGGCATATTGCCAACGAATTTACAGTCCGTCCCCATTAACCGCTCGGGCATCGACCCCGGACAAATCAATTCTCAATCTATTGATAATCCATGATCAACTTCCTTTCGTAGTACCCTACCCCCAGGGGAAGTCGAATCCCCGCTGCCTCCTTGAAAGAGAGATGTCCTGAACCACTAGACGATGGGGGCATGCTTGCCCGAACGCCATCATACTATGCTCATAGTATGAACAGTTTGTTGAAATTGTCAATATAAGGATAATATCAAATATATAATATATTTAATAGAAAAAATATGAAGGTATATATTTCGAGGAGTGAGTTGTCTGCCAGCAAAAGGATTGAACTTCATTAAATTTCTCCCACTTTCATTCATTGTTAAGATAAGATGTGATATGCCTATCATACTAAACCAGGAAATTAACAAACACAAACGATAAATAAAATATGGAAAGAGGGGATCAAGAAGTTCTCGAAAAGGGTAATTAGGCCCGGCCTTGAAACAATTCATTGCATTGATTGATATTTATGCAATATAAATAAACCCATTTATTTTGAGCCTATACTAGTGAAATTAAAATTCTCAGTCCACTAGCAACCACTATGAGTATGAGTCTATTGCATGTACTTAATATATAATATATATGTATCAGAGTATAGATATATCTTATCTGCATAGTAATTAATTCAGGAATTGAATCAAAGAGGCCCTTTTAACTCAGCGGTAGAGTAACGCCATGGT